GCGAGCGTAGTTCAATGGTAAAACATCTCCTTGCCAAGGAGAAGATACGGGTTCGATTCCCGCCGCTCGCCAGCTTAATTTAGTAAGGTACTATGATAAAAAATTTAGTCTAGTTGACTACTTAACTACTTATATTAAATTAAGTATGTGTTAGTCTAGTACCGTATCCCTTACTATCTTACCCTTCCTTTGCACCCCACTCAAAAAAAAAAGGGGCTCCGGCGGCGGGAATCGAACTCGCCAACAGGGCTCCCTAAATTGGGGATTCACCGAGACGAACAACTGGCAAACTGCTTTTAAAGGGAAGGGAGGTAGACTGTGCCTTTCTTTCATTTCATTTTTCTTTTCTGCAGGGTAGGAAGGAGCCTTGAGAGTTCTTCTTGTAGGGGCAAGTGACTTTGTAAACTGCTCAATTTGGCCCTCTAGGGCCGGGAACTAATGAATAAAAAAGGGTTGGATACCGCCCACCCAGCCCTCTACCATGTCTAGACAAATAGAATAGTCCTTTTATACAGACAGCTAAGTGCGGAGACGGGAATCGAACCCGTGACCTCAAGGTTATGAGCCTCGTGAGCTACCAAACTGCTCTACTCCGCTCTGGAGGGCCGGAAACTGGTGGACGAAAAAGGTTGAATACAGGCCTCTACCATGTCTAGACAAATAGAATAGTCCTTTTATACAGAATGGAGCGGGTAGCGGGAATCGAACCCGCATCGTTAGCTTGGAAGGCTAGGGGTTATAGTCGACGTTGGTTGATTATTTTTAACGTCTCTAATTCAAAACCGAACATGAAATTTGGATTTCATTCGGCTCCTTTATGGATATTCTCACCACTTAACATCTATGTCAGCTTTTCTATCTGAATGGAACCAAAGCTCTCGGCTTTCTAGATGATCCCTATAGAGTAGGAAATAGAAATTCTACTAAATCTATCTAATCTACTTACTTCGTTCCCTAATTTTATTCAAGAGATCCTGAGGAAAAGAATTGGGTTTCCACCGAGCTGAAACAATATGCTGATGGTTCTAGTAAACCAAAACTACCGTTTTTTAGCTATTTGGCTTCCATTTCCTTTTTTAACAAAAGGAGATTTAGTTACGATTGGAAATAAACCTTTTTGTATCTTCATCCATAGATCCTTTACTCATATTTAAAAAATGGGAATACTTAATCTAATACAAAATTATGCTTCGCGACTCTGTACTCATAATCCAATTTGTATTTTGGATGCAATTTCCATTAGTCTTTGGATACAAATCGCGAGAATGTATATTCTTCCTCAATATGCTATTGAGAGGAAAAGGATTAAATCCTTTATAAGAACTAAAGTTTTCATCGGAATATAAAAAACTTAAGGACGCCTTAAGTATATCATTTCAAATTCAGTTATTAATAGAACGAATCACACTTTTACCACTAAACTATACCCGCTACATGTAGATTATGATACCAACGCTACCCTTTGTCAAGGGTAGCCATTCGAGAAGGAGGCTAATTCCCCTTATTGAATCAAATGGAGAAGGTTCATGACAGTGAGCGATTGGTACTTCGATCGCGGGCCTTTACTTTAGGGTTTAGATAGCCTCTCTGGTCTGTAAAATACATATCTTCTTACCATCCCAATAGCGTATGAACCTAATGTATGCATTTCGATTAGGGTCGTATTCTTATTCTATGGTTACGACTACAATGATCATTATTTGCTTTGCGAGGACGTAAGTGTGCCAGACTGCTGTAAGGAATAGTTTGATTATTCCTACAGTATACACTAGGAGATATAGGGGGCAGCACTGCCCCCATAAATCCCTTTCTTCCTTTTCCTTTTTGTTCAATTCTGAAAAGAAATTGGGGAAGATGTTTTCTTCCCCCACTTATCATGAAGTCCGAGCCCTAGAGAAAGAATGAGATGAATTGCTAAAACTCTAGCATTATCATAGTTTGTTCAAAATGCACCGACTAGAATCCTTGTAGAATATTCAAGTACGCCCTTTTCAAGTTTGTTCAAAATGCACCGACTAGAATCCTTGTAGAATATTCAAGTACGCCCTTTTCAAGGGGTACCTCTTAAAAATCGCTTCAACAAATCCGTCCAAAACTTTTTAAGAAAAATGGAAAGGTTTTGAACTCGAAGGTTTTCCCAAGAGATGCCTGTTATAAATACTCTCAATCTCTCACCAAAACAAAAAAGAAGTAGTTGACAGAAAAGAAATGCCCAGCCATATGGGTATATGAGGATCGCGAATTCCTTTATACACCACGCCAAAAAAATTAGAGGACCTAAAACTAAATAGACGAAAAGTCCCACTATACAATCAACCAATTCCAGGAAAAAGTCCCGTATTCTGCAATACGTTCTGAGTACGTGAAAACTCAATAGACTAAAGATAAAAGAAATAAAGTCTACCATTTTTTTGACAACAGCTCTTATTGCGCCTTTGGCCCATTGTTGTATCTGATTCAACAATTTATTCATATTTGAATTCTCCCTTTCAAATTAATATTAATTTTTTATTTTAAATTTTTGCACTTTGTTTTAGTGCGTCGTCCGATATTTTGTTTACATACCCATGAACTTACCCTCTTCAAGCATATTGGATACTAGCTAATAATTTTTTATTGTATCAACTCTCTCTTCACGTATTTTATTATACGTATTTATATGTTATCTATGAAATATGAAAAAAATAGCAAAATAATAAAATATCAAAAAATTTTGTTTTCTTATATATATTATATAACAAATCTTTACTTTGTGCAAGTGATAAGAGATAATATGAAAGATTTTCTTATTTTTCTTGATTTTCTCAAGATTTTGAACCTCGCCATGACCATGAATAAACTTCTATATCTCGATATATACATATATTATGTACATTATGCAGTAGACCCATAATGGGAAATCAAAGTGGCTAATTTTTGAATTGAATAAAAAGCCCTTTTAACTCAGTGGTAGAGTAATGCCATGGTAAGGCATAAGTCATCGGTTCAAATCCGATAAAGGGCTTTTTTATTTGGTGGTAGAGTAATGCCATGGTAAGACGTAAGTCATCGGTTCGAATCCGATAAAGTACTTTTCTACTAAATTTATTATTTATTCACCTTTTTTTCTTTGTTTTTGAAAATTTCTCTATTTTTTTCTTGAATTTTATGACTTAGTGCGGGATGCATGCATTTTTGGTCTGAACACTAAACGAAGCACGGAGTGTAAATTGCAAAAAAGAAATGAAATCAAATTGGACTCTTTTTCCTGTTAGATCAATCAAATCACTACCTGTACTGAACTAATCTAGAATCCCTTTTATTAATCTATTCTTATTCTATACCCTTTAAATGAATTTCCCTAAAAAGTAGGAGATGATCCGTGAATTAACCTAACCATCAACTAAAAAAAAATCCTAAGAAAGCATAACAGAAAAGTAGGAAAGACTCTTTGCTTTGGATCTAGTTATACTCTTCGAGTATATTGACAATTCCAAAAAACTACTCATACTATCATTATAGTATAATGACGAGCGGTTGTATATGGCCCTATCGTTTAGTGATGCCCCTATCGTCTAGTGGTTCAGGACATCTCTCTTTCAAGGAGGCAGCGGGGATTCGACTTCCCCTGGGGGTAGGGAGTATTATGAAAGGAGGTTAATCATAGATTATCAAAAACCCTAGAATAAATTCTTCCTGGGTCGATGCCCGAGCGGTTAATGGGGACGGACTGTAAATTCGTTGACGATATGTCTACGCTGGTTCAAATCCAGCTCGGCCCAAAAATCTAGGGCTTCGTGAATATGAACTAAATCCATTTTTTTTTCTTCCATAAAAAAAAATGTCTGATCCATAGAAATAAAGGATAAAGAGAAAGGGGGAAATTTCTTTCTAATCCATATCTCTCTCATTCCTTTTTTACAAACAAAAGAGTTTTTCTTATTGAAAGGTGGATTATCATCCATTTTAAGTGATAAAAAATCGCGACATACTAGTTATGTCACTCTCACTATACCCCCATACGATATATGGGTATGTAGTATATGATTCGTCTATTTCTTAGAGTACGACAGACGAATCGAATCTTCTTATGCTTCTATTTAAAAATGGGTATAGGTATGCCATACACCCCGCGGGGATTGTAGTTCAATTGGTCAGAGCACCGCCCTGTCAAGGCGGAAGCTGCGGGTTCGAGTCCCGTCAGTCCCGAACTAGGGTTCAATGAATGGAGAAATTCATCTTTCCTTTTTCCATAAAAAATTTCCATCAAAAAAGGGGGGCAGGAGACAAGATCAAATACCTATGGGGCATCCTTACTTCACTTTTTTGATTTCGCATTTTTCATTAAAGAGGGAGGGAAGGCCTATAGGAATTTCTTTTTTCACTACTCCCGGTTGATAAAGAAAGACATACATATCATACGTGGATTAGTATAATTTAGGATATTACTCTATCCTTATGATGATACCATCCTCATCTTAACTGCCTATTCGACTCTTATGGATTATGGAATAGAGTACCGGTATTTTATCGGAATCCATACATAAATTCTATTCGTTTATTCTTAGACAGTGAATTTAATATAATTAGTACTTTTTGGGTTAAACCAGGCCCCTTCCATTTTGTAGTTCCAACTTTGTTTGTGTATGTTCAATGACTAATTGGAAAGAATCTATCTCATTCTCATTCCATTTGCGGACTCCTTTTTTATGGATCCGCTCTCATCTTTAGACCCAAAAAGTGGATATTGATAGTAACCTAATAAAATAAAAGAAAAACCAAGCAAAGCAAACGCCCTTTTTCCTAAATTTGAAATATTCGATTTTTTTTATTTAAGCCCTCTTTTCTCCATCTCACTTCTACTTCTACTGCTTATTTGTATGTCTATGTGACCCATAGAAAGTCGGTCATATAATACATACATACATAATTGTATGTATAACTATAAGAAAAAGGAAGGGAAATTGGATAAGATAAGAAAGATCGTGGGTTATAGATATAGAAAAGAAAAAGTAGAAAAGGGTGAAAAAAAGAGAGAATTCCTAATCCAATCAAAAAACCAATTTTGGTCTTAGTATGGATAAGGGATCTTACTATGTTATACTATTCCACTCTCAACCATGAATTGATTTGATAGATCCGATATTCATAATATTGAATTGATTCAGTATTATCAGAATGCAAGTCCTCCCCTTGAATTTACAAGATACCCCTTTTTCCTCTCCATGGGATTACATCCCGAGTTATTGCGAAAAAAAAAAGAGGTTATGGAAGTCAATATTCTCGCATTTATTGCTACTGCACTGTTCATTCTAGTTCCTACTGCCTTTTTACTTATTATTTATGTAAAAACAGTCAGCCAAAATGATTAATTGGAATTCCAATTAATCATTGAAGAAATGAAAAAGGGATTAAATAAAATAAAAATCCAAGTCTTAAATGAAAGGATCTGGTTGGAATCATAAAGTGTGGTAGAAAGAACTACATATAGTTCTTTCTACCACACTTTAGAGTCTTTCTATTATATTATCTTGAATCTACATAGAATAGATTAGTAGATTGAAATAGTAGTCTAATTCAATTTCTTTTTTCACTGCATCCACTTAATTTCAATCAAGTCAAAATAAAAAAATCGAAGACAATTCTTCACGAAAGAATCCATGGAGGGAGAGAAAAATAATATGAGAATAGACTATAGTAAAAGAAAAAAGTCAAAGTCAAAATCAGCGAATCTTTCATGCTTAAACATGCGGCGAGCTGCTTCAAAAGAGCATAAAAATTTTTCTAAGAATAAGAAAAGAGTATAAAACAAATGGAAAGTGTGCGATATGTTGTGAATAGCTCCGTGGAAGAAAGTCTAATTTTCTTATGTATAGAACTTTTTTAACCATTCGTCACTTCTAGTAGAAATTATGAATTGCTGTAATCGCTCTTTCTATTTCTATATAGTAGAATAGAACGACTCCTTCTTACAAGAGTTTCTTACAGGAGTGAAACAAAACTAAAGAAAAAAAGAATAAAGTTTGGCAAAATGATTAATGCAAAAGGATCAATTAAAGAAAAGAGTTGATACAACAATTCGACTACTCAATCAATTAGTAGTATCCCTAGAGTCCACTCCTCCCCCATACTACTAGTGAAAGAGAAAATGTAAAGACTACCATTAAAGCAGCCCAAGCGAGACTTACTATATCCATGTAAATTATGTCTCCTATTTCTATGAAGGAATTATTCTACTATTGATCAATAATCATAGTGGAATCAAGGGTACAGAGTCAAAAAGGGATTCTGCCCTAAGGCTATGGATGAATCAGTTCAAGGAATTTACTCCTAACAAATTCTTATAGGATTTCTAGTAGAATTGGAGAGCATTAAGTATAAATACGATACATAGCCCTTTTCCTTAAAAAAGAGTACGGGGATGATGTCCTGAATAGAAGACGCGGGAATAGGAAGATTTTTTCTTCCTTTTGTTACCCTTTTTTTATAAGCAAAGGACGTCAGAATATACCATAAAATTAGGATAGATAAATATTTATTGGATACCTACCTTGCCTATGTTTATTTTTCACCTAAACCCTACAGCCCCGCTTTCTATCATTCTATGAAAGAATGAGGAGACTTTATCCACAACTCCGAAATTGATTTTTGATCAGCCTATTCAATCTGATTCTCGACAGAATCAGTAGCCCTTACTTTAGTGTATGTAGGTAGCATAAGATGTACGATAAATAAAATGTATAATAATTAGGAAGTCTTGATATTCCTTCGTGGAGTCCCTTCTTCAATCTTAGATTGAAAAAAAAAGAATGCCCCTTAGGAGCCCTTTGGATATCCAGATTTCTGATATCTTAGCCTCGTAGTTTTAAATTCTCGAATCGAATCAATTAAGAATCAATTCAAATTAATAAAAGAATAAGTAAACGCTACCTCATCCCTATTGGTAGCCGTTTGGGCCACTACCGACAAAACAAACCCTAGTTTGAGGATAGAACTATGGATTCTCAAAATCCAGTATCGCCAGGCCTAGTTATTCTCTTGCCCCAGCTTATGCGGGGTACGAATTTGTCGAGTTCGATCAGTACTATAAGCCTAAGTATTTTATTGATCAGGCGGCACCCAGATTTGAACTGGGGATAAAGGATTTGCAGTCCCCTGCCTTACCGCTTGGCCATGCCGCCAAAAAATCCGATCTAAAATCGAGAAAAGAGCAAGTATTCATCCACGTTTTCTTACTAAAACCCCCTTTCTTTTATCTTGAATCTAATTCTACTCACTTTTTTCCAATATTTTTCAAAAAATCTATTCCCGCTTTTTTTGGATCCAGTTTCGATTATTCTCCTCCATGGATTCTATCTTAAAACACACATTGCTAACACTAGAAAACTTCCCTTTTCTTTCTATTGAGATGAAAAAGGAGAAAAAGTGGATTTCCAGTCACAGGCTGCAAAATTCAGAACAAATTGGAACCATTAACTAGAATTCTCTTTTTTTTTTTGAATTGCAGTAGTGAACGACTCTTAAATCGGTATTCTCTCCCCCCCTTCCTTTTAATGGCATAATAAAATACAATGGGTTTATGCCTAATCCATGTATAGGTAAACTCCAGGTCCGAACAGCATTATTATCCATAACAGCATTATTACCCATGGATCCCCCTTATGTACATATCTCTATGGGGAATCGTGCTTTAATTTTTCATTGCATTAAATATCTTGAATAAAAAAAGGAAATTTGCTCTGATATAGAGTATGACCTGACCATCTTGGCCCACCCAAGTGAAATTACGATAAAAGCAGGGATATGTGGAGAGGTGGATAACTAGATTGGCATGTACTTAAAAAAAGGACTTACTTTATTTTAGGATTCTACAATGAAATCCTATATTTTCTAGCAATTCTACTACTACGAAACAAAAAAGAACCCTCAAATTCTTTTTTGAAATTAAACTAAGCGTGCTATTCTAAATCGAACTAAAGTCAAACTTTCTAGTGCTTATAAATTATTATATTATGGCTTTATCCCATTCATAGAAAGGAGATAAAATGAGAAATCTTTGCCATCCAATCTGATTAGAATATCATTAAGTGGCAGAATTTTTTTCTAGGAATGTTTTATCAATTCATTTTCATTCGATTTGTACCCCTGGCAAATTCGAACTTTCCTCGAAATTGTCTCTATTCATATGTATTTCATACATATATGAAATACGTATGTGGAGTTCCCTAGAATTTCATGTGATTCAGTAAACAGAATATAGATTCCATGATTGCTAGATCGATCCATAGGGATTGATGAAGAGTGAGCTGATAATGGAATTTTTCTTCGATAAAAAGGAAACTTAAGATTAAGATGCTCCGGAATGGAAATGAGGGAATGTCCACAATACCCGGATTTAGTCAGATCCAATTCGAGGGATTTTTTAGGTTCATTAATCAAGGCTTGGCAGAAGAACTTGGGAAGTTTCCAACAATTAAAGATACAGATCACGAAATTGCATTTCAATTATTTGCGAAAGGATATCAATTGCTAGAACCCTCAATAAAAGAAAGGGATGCTGTGTATGAATCACTCACCTATTCTTCCGAATTATATGTATCCGCGAGATTAATTTTGGGTTTCGATGTGCAAAAGCAAACCATTTCTATTGGAAACATTCCTATAATGAATTCCTTAGGAACCTTTATAATAAATGGAATATACCGAATTGTGATCAATCAAATATTGCTAAGTCCTGGTATTTACTACCGCTCGGAATTAGACCATAAGGGAATTTCTATCTACACCGGGACTATAATATCAGATTGGGGAGGAAGATCGGAATTAGCAATTGATAAAAAAGAAAGGATATGGGCTCGTGTGAGTAGAAAACAAAAGATATCTATTCTAGTTCTATCATCAGCTATGGGTTCGAATCTAAGAGAAATTCTAGATAATGTTTCCTACCCTGAAATTTTCTTGTCTTTCCCGAATGCTAAGGAGAAGAAGAGGATTGAGTCAAAAGAAAAAGCTATTTTGGAGTTTTATCAACAATTTGCTTGTGTAGGTGGGGACCTGGTATTTTCGGAGTCCTTATGTGAGGAATTACAAAAGAAATTTTTTCAACAAAAATGTGAATTAGGAAGGATTGGTCGACGAAATATGAATCGGAGACTGAATCTTGATATACCTCAGAACAATACATTCTTGTTACCACGAGATGTATTGGCCGCTACGGATCATTTGATTGGAATGAAATTTGGAACGGGTATACTTGACGATGACGATATGAATCACTTGAAAAATAAACGTATTCGTTCGGTTGCGGATCTGTTACAAGATCAATTCGGACTGGCTCTTGATCGTTTACAACATGCGGTTCAAAAAACTATCCGTAGAGTATTCATACGTCAATCGAAACCGACTCCACAAACTTTGGTAACTCCAACTTCAACTTCGATTTTATTAATAACTACTTATGAGACCTTTTTTGGCACATACCCCTTATCTCAAGTTTTTGATCAAACTAATCCATTGACACAAACTGTTCATGGGCGAAAAGTGAGTTGTTTGGGTCCTGGAGGATTGACGGGGAGAACTGCAAGTTTTCGGAGCCGAGATATTCATCCGAGTCACTATGGGCGTATTTGTCCAATTGACACGTCCGAAGGAATCAATGTTGGACTTACTGGATCCTTAGCTATTCATGCGAGAATTGATCACTGGTGGGGATCCATAGAGAGTCCATTTTATGAAATATCTGAGAAAGCAAAAGAAAAAAAAGAGAAACAGGTGGTTTATTTATCACCAAATAGAGATGAATATTATATGGTAGCAGCAGGAAATTCTTTGTCTTTGAATCAGGGTATTCAGGAAGAACAGGTTGTTCCAGCTAGATACCGTCAAGAATTCCTGACTATTGCATGGGAACAGATTCATGTTAGAAGTATTTTTCCTTTCCAATATTTTTCTATTGGAGGTTCTCTCATTCCTTTTATTGAGCATAATGATGCGAATCGGGCTTTAATGAGTTCTAATATGCAGCGCCAAGCAGTTCCGCTTTCTCGGTCCGAGAAGTGCATTGTTGGAACTGGATTGGAACGCCAAACAGCTCTAGATTCGAGGGTTTCCGTTATAGCCGAACGCGAGGGAAAGATCATTTCTACTGATAGTCACAAGATCCTTTTATCAAGTAGTGGGAAGACTATAAGTATTCCTTTAGTTACCCATCGGCGCTCTAACAAAAATACTTGTATGCACCAAAAACCTCGGGTTCCGTGGGGTAAATCCATTAAAAAAGGACAAATTTTAGCAGAGGGAGCTGCTACAGTTGGTGGGGAACTTGCTTTAGGAAAAAACGTATTAGTAGCTTATATGCCATGGGAAGGTTACAATTTTGAAGACGCAGTACTAATTAGCGAACGTTTGGTATATGAGGATATTTATACTTCTTTTCACATCCGAAAATATGAAATTCAGACGGATACGACAAGCCAAGGCTCCGCTGAAAAAATCACTAAAGAAATACCACATCTAGAAGAACATTTACTCCGCAATTTGGACAGAAATGGAGTTGTTAGGTTGGGATCCTGGGTAGAAACTGGCGATATTTTAGTAGGTAAATTAACGCCTCAGATAGCGAGCGAATCGTCGTATATCGCGGAAGCTGGATTATTACGGGCCATATTTGGTCTTGAGGTATCCACTTCAAAAGAAACTTCTCTCAAACTACCTATAGGTGGAAGAGGGCGCGTTATCGATGTGAAATGGATCCAGAGGGACCCCCTAGACATAATGGTTCGTGTATATATTTTGCAGAAACGTGAAATCAAAGTTGGGGATAAAGTAGCCGGAAGACACGGGAATAAGGGTATCATTTCCAAAATTTTGCCTAGGCAAGATATGCCCTATTTGCAAGATGGAACACCTGTTGATATGGTCTTCAATCCCTTAGGAGTACCCTCACGAATGAATGTGGGACAAATATTTGAAAGCTCGCTCGGATTAGCAGGGGATCTGCTAAAGAAACATTATAGAATAGCACCCTTTGATGAGAGATATGAGCAAGAGGCTTCAAGAAAACTTGTGTTTTCAGAATTATATGAAGCCAGTAAACAAACAAAAAATCCATGGGTATTTGAACCCGAGTACCCGGGAAAAAGTAGAATATTTGATGGAAGAACAGGAGACCCCTTCGAACAACCTGTTCTAATAGGGAAGTCCTATATCTTAAAATTAATTCATCAAGTTGATGAGAAAATCCATGGACGTTCTACTGGGCCCTACTCACTTGTTACACAACAACCCGTTAGAGGAAGAGCCAAGCAAGGGGGACAACGAGTAGGAGAAATGGAAGTTTGGGCTTTAGAAGGATTTGGTGTTGCTCATATTTTACAAGAGATACTTACTTATAAATCTGATCATCTTATAGCTCGCCAAGAAATACTTAATGCTACGATCTGGGGAAAAAGAGTACCTAATCACGAGGATCCTCCAGAATCTTTTCGAGTGCTCGTTCGAGAACTACGATCTTTGGCTCTAGAACTGAATCATTTCCTTGTATCTGAGAAGAACTTCCAGGTTAATAGGGAGGAAGTTTGATCGGAATAAATAGAAATTCTTTTCTTATTTCTATTTTATGATTGACCAATATAAACATCAACAACTCCAAATTGGACTCGTTTCCCCTCAACAAATAAAGGCTTGGGCTAACAAAAACCTACCTAATGGGGAAGTCGTTGGCGAAGTCACAAGGCCCTCCACTTTTCATTATAAAACCGATAAACCAGAAAAAGATGGATTGTTTTGCGAAAGAATCTTTGGACCCATAAAAAGCAGAATTTGTGCTTGCGGAAATTCTCGAGCGAGCGTAGCTGAAAACGAAGACGAAAGATTTTGCCAAAAATGCGGGGTAGAATTTGTTGATTCTCGGATACGAAGATATCAAATGGGATACATCAAACTCGCATGTCCCGTGACTCATGTGTGGTATTTGAAAGGTCTTCCTAGTTATATCGCGAACCTTTTAGATAAACCCCTTAAGAAATTGGAGGGCCTAGTATACGGCGATTTCTCTTTTGCTAGGCCCAGCGCTAAAAAACCCACTTTCTTACGATTACGAGGTTTATTCGAAGATGAAATTTCATCCTGTAACCACAGCATTTCTCCCTTTTTTTCTACCCCAGGCTTTGCAACATTTCGAAATCGGGAAATTGCGACAGGAGCAGGTGCTATTAGAGAACAATTAGCAGATTTGGATTTGCGAATTATTATAGAGAATTCCTTGGTCGAATGGAAGGAATTAGAAGACGAGGGGTATAGTGGAGATGAATGGGAAGATAGAAAAAGACGAATAAGAAAAGTTTTTTTGATTAGACGCATGCAATTGGCGAAACATTTTATTCAAACAAATGTAGAACCAGAATGGATGGTTTTGTGCTTATTACCGGTTCTTCCTCCCGAATTGAGACCCATTGTTTATAGGTCTGGGGATAAAGTAGTGACTTCGGATATTAATGAACTTTATAAGAGAGTTATCCGTCGGAACAACAACCTTGCCTATCTATTAAAAAGAAGTGAATTAGCGCCAGCAGATTTAGTAATGTGCCAGGAAAAGTTAGTACAAGAAGCCGTGGATACACTTCTTGATAGTGGGTCCCGCGGGCAACCAACGAGGGATGGTCACAATAAAGTATACAAATCACTTTCAGATGTAATTGAAGGTAAAGAGGGAAGGTTTCGCGAGACTCTGCTTGGGAAACGGGTCGATTACTCGGGGCGTTCTGTCATTGTTGTGGGTCCTTCACTTTCATTACATCAATGTGGATTACCTCTAGAGATAGCAATAAAGCTTTTTCAGCTATTTGTAATTCGCGATTTAATCACGAAACGCGCTACTTCTAATGTCAGGATTGCTAAAAGGAAAATTTGGGAAAAGGAACCCATTGTATGGGAAATACTTCAAGAAGTTATGCGGGGACATCCTGTACTGTTGAATAGAGCACCTACCCTGCATAGATTAGGCATACAGGCCTTCCAACCCACTTTAGTAGAGGGGCGTACTATTTGTTTACACCCATTAGTGTGTAAGGGTTTCAATGCGGACTTTGATGGGGATCAAATGGCTGTTCATCTACCTTTATCCTTGGAAGCTCAGGCGGAAGCCCGTTTACTTATGTTTTCTCATATGAATCTCCTATCTCCTGCTATTGGAGATCCTATTTGCGTACCGACCCAAGACATGCTTATCGGACTTTATGTATTAACGATTGGAAACCGTCGGGGTATTTGTGCAAATAGATATAATAGTTGCGGAAACTATCCAAATCAAAAAGTAAGTTACAATAATAATAATTATAAGTATACGAAAGATAAAGAACCCCATTTTTCTAGTTCCTATGATGCACTGGGAGCTTATAGACAGAAACGAATCAGTTTAGACAGTCCCTTGTGGCTCCGATGGAAACTAGATCAACGCGTCATTGGGTCAAGAGAAGTTCCGATTGAAGTTCAATATGAATCTTTGGGGACTTATCATGAGATTTATGCCCACTATCTAATAGTGGGAAATAGAAAAAAAGAAATCCGTTCTATATACATTCGAAGCACTCTTGGTCATATTTCTTTTTATAGAGAAATAGAGGAAGCCATACAAGGATTTAGTCAGGCCTATTCATACACTATCTAAACAAGGAAGTTAGATTCGGCGATGCCCCTTTCGGGGGGCATTCCGATTTCGCTAGTATCATCATTTTTGCCGCGCGAATCCAGATTGAGATTAAGGAAAGGAAGTTAATGAAATTTTCGAATCACTGACTCAGGCCCATTGTCGAATCCTACTCAGCAATTGTCGAATCCTACTCAGCCGAAAAAGGGGGTACTTATGTATGGCGGAACGGGCCAATCTGGTCTTTCATAATAAAGAGATAGACGGAACTGCTATGAAACGACTTATTAGCAGATTAATAGATCATTTCGGAATGGGATATACATCCCATATACTGGATCAAATAAAGACTCTGGGCTTTCATCAAGCCACTACTACATCGATTTCATTAGGAATCGAGGATCTTTTAACAATACCCTCTAAGGGATGGTTAGTCCAAGACGCGGAACAACAGAGTTTTCTTTTGGAGAAACACTATTATTATGGGGCTGTACACGCGGTAGAAAAATTACGCCAATCCGTTGAGATATGGTATGCTACAAGTGAATATTTGAAACAAGAAATGAATTCGAATTTTCGGATAACGGATCCTTCTAATCCAGTCTATCTAATGTCTTTTTCAGGAGCTAGAGGAAATGCATCTCAAGTACACCAATTAGTAGGTATGAGAGGATTAATGGCGGATCCTCAAGGACAAATGATTGATTTACCTATTCAAAGCAATTTACGCGAGGGACTTTCTTTGACAGAATATATAATTTCCTGCTACGGAGCCCGCAAAGGGGTTGTAGATACTGCTGTACGAACAGCGGATGCTGGATATCTTACACGTAGACTTGTTGAAGTAGTTCAACATATTATTGTGCGTAGAAGAGATTGTGGTACTATCCGAGGTATTTCTGTGAGTCCTCAAAATGGGATGACGGAAAAACTTTTTGTCCAAACACTAATTGGTCGTGTATTAGCAGACGATATATATATCGGTTCACGATGCATTGCCGCTCGAAATCAAGATATTGGAATTGGATTAGTCAATCGATTCATAACTGCCTTTCGAGCACAACCATTTCGAGCACAACCAATATATATTAGAACCCCCTTTACTTGCCGGAGCACATCTTGGATCTGTCAATTATGTTATGGTCGGAGTCCCACTCATGGCGATCTGGTCGAATTAGGGGAAGCCGTAGGTATTATTGCGGGTCAATCAATTGGGGAGCCAGGGACTCAACTAACATTAAGAACTTTTCATACTGGTGGAGTATTCACAGGGGGTACTGCCGACCTTGTACGATCCCCTTCGAATGGAAAAATCCAATTCAATGAGGATTTGGTTCACCCCACACGTACCCGTCATGGGCAGCCTGCTTTTCTATGTTATATAGACTTGCATGTAACTATTCAGAGTCAGGATATTCTATATAGTGTGAATATTCCCTCAAAAAGCTTGATTCTAGTGCAAAATGATCAATATGTAGAATCCGAACAAGTAATTGCGGAGATTCGTGCCGGAACGTCCACTTTGCATTTTAAAGAAAGGGTACAAAAGCATATTTATTCCGAATCAGACGGGGAAATGCACTGGAGTACTGATGTTTACCATGCGCGCGAATATCAATATGGTAATCTTCGTCGATTACCAAAAACAAGCCATTTATGGATATTGTCAGTAAGTATGTGCAGATCCAGTATAGCGTCTTTTTCGCTCCACAAGGATCAAGATCAAATGAATACTTATTCTGTTGACGGAAGATATATCTTTGACCTCTCAATGGCTAATGATCAAGTAAGACATAGACTGTTGGATACTTTTGGTAAAAAAGATAGGGAAATTCTTGATTATTCAACGCCGGATCGAATCATGTCCAACGGCCATTGGAATTTTGTCTATCCTTCTATTCTTCAAGATAATTCGGATTTATTGGCGAAAAAGCGAAGAAATAGGTTCGTCATTCCATTACAATATCATCAAGAACAAGAGAAAGAACTAATATCCTGTTTGGGGATTTCGATTGAAATACCCTTTATGGGTGTTTTACGTAGAAATACTATTTTTGCTTATTTTGACGATCCACGATACAGAAAAGATAAAAAGGGTTCAGGAATTGTTAAATTTAGATATAGGACCCTAGAGGACGAATATAGGACTCGAGAGGAAGACTCAGAGGACGAATATGGGAGCCCAGAGAACGGATATAGGACCCGAGAGGACGAATATGAAACCCTAGAAGACGAATATAGGACTCGAGAGGAAGACTCAGAGGACGAATATGGGAGCCCAGAGAACGAATATAGGACCCGAGAGGACGAATATGGAACTCTAGAGGAAGACTCAGAAGACGAATATGGGAGCCCGGAGGAAGGCTCAGAGGACGAATATGGGACTTTTTTAGAGGAAGACTCAGAAGAAGACTCAGAGGACGAATATGGGAGCCCAGAGGAAGATTCCATCTTAAAAAAAGAGGGTTTGATTGAGCATCGAGGAACAAAAGAATTTAGTCTAAAATACCAAAAAGAACTAGATCGGTTTTTTTTCATTCTTCAAGAACTGCATATCTTGCCGAGATCCTCATCCCTAAAGGTACTTGATAATAGTATCATTGGAGTGGATACACAACTCACAAAAAATACAAGAAGTCGACTAGGTGGATTGGTCCGAGTGAATAGAAAAAAAAGCCATACGGAACTCAAAATCTTTTCCGGAGATATTTATTTTCCTGAAGAAGCAGATAAGATATTAGGTGGTAGTTTGATACCACCAGAAAGAGAAAAGAAAGATTCTAAGGAATCAAAAAAAAGGAAAAATTGGGTCTATGTTCAACGGAAAAAAATTCTCAAGAGCAAGGAAAAGTATTTTGTTTCGGTTCGACCTGCAGTCGCATATGAAATGGACGAAGGGAGAAATTTAGCAACACTTTTCCCGCAGGATCTCTTGCAAGAAGAGGATAATCTCCAACTTCGACTTGTCAATTTTATTTCTCATGAAAATAGCAAGTTAACTCAAAGAATTTATCACACGAATAGTCAATTTGTTCGAACTTGCTTAGTAGTGAATTGGGAACAAGAAGAAAAAGAGGAGGCTCGTGCTTCCCTTGTTGAGGTAAGATCAAATGATCTGATTCGTGATTTCCTGAGAATTGAGTTAGTCAAGTCCACTATTTCGTATACACGAAGAAGGTATGATAGGACAAGTGCAGGACCGATTCCCAATAATAGGTTAGATCGCACCAATACCAATTCCTTTTATTCCAAGGCGAAGATTCAATCACTTAGCCAACATCAAGAAACTATTGGCACCTTGTTGAATCGAAATAAAGAATACCAATCTTTGATGATTTTGTTGGCATCCAACTGTTCTCGAATTGGTTTATTCAAGAATTCGAAATATCCCAATGCGGTAAAAGAATCGAATCCTAGAATTCCTATTCGAGATATTTTTGGGCCCTTAGCCGCTATTGTACCTAGTATATCGAATTTTTCTTCATCTTACTATTTACTAACGCATAATCAGATCCTGTTAAAAAAATATTTGTTCCTTGACAATTTGAAACAAACCTTCCAAGTACTTCAAGGGCTTAAATACTCTTTAATAGATGAAAATCAAAGGATTTCGAATTTCAATAGTAACATCATGTTGGATCCATTCCATTTGAATTGGCACTTTCTCCATCATGATTCTTGGGAGGAGACATCGTCAATAATTCACCTTGGACAATTTATTTGCGAAAATGTATGTCTATTTAAATCGCACATAAAAAAATCTGGTCAAATTTTCATTGTTAATATTGATTCCTTTGTTATAAGAGCAGCTAAGCCTTATTTGGCCACTACAGGAGCAACTGTTCATGGTCATTATGGAGAAATCCTTTACAAAGGAGATAGGTTAGTTACGTTTATATATGAAAAATCGAGATCTAGTGACATAACGCAAGGTCTTCCAAAAGTAGAACAAATCTTTGAAGCGCGTTCAATTGATTCACTATCGCCGAATCTCGAAAGGAGAATTGAGGATTGGAATGAGCGTATACCAAGAATTCTTGGGGTCCCCTGGGGATTCTTGATTGGAGCTGAGCTAACCATAGCCCAAAGTCGTATCTCTTTGGTTAATAAGATCCAAAAGGTTTATCGATCCCAAGGGGTACAGATCCATAATAGACATATAGAGATTATTATACGCCAAGTAACATCAAAAGTGCGGGTTTCCGAAGATGGAATGTCTAATGTTTTTTCACCTGGGGAATTAATCGGATTATTGCGAGCGGAACGAGCAGGGCGAGCTTTGGATGAATCGATCTATTATCGGGCAATCTTATTGGGAATAACAAAGGCTTCCCTGAATACCCAAAGTTTCATATCTGAAGCAAGTTTTCAAGAAACTGCTCGAGTTTTAGCAAAAGCTGCCCTACGAGGTCGTATTGATTGGTTGAAAGGCCTGAAAGAAAACGTAGTTCTGGGGGGGATTATACCTGTTGGTACCGGATTCCAAAAATTTGTGCATCGTTCCCCACAAGACAAGAACCTTTATTTCGAAATTCAAAAAAAAAATCTATTCGCGTCGGAAATGAGAGATATTTTGTTTCTCCATACAGAATTAGTTTCTTCTGATTCTGACGTAACAAACAATTTCTATGAGACATCAGAACCCCCATTTACCCCCATTTATACGATTTAAGGATACATAAAGCAGATTTTTTGACTTTAAACTAGACTTTTGACCTTAGAACACTAACAGGTCAGATTTGAGATTTTTATTTTAATAAGTAAAAGAAGTCAGTTAATTCATTAAGGTTACGTTTATACCATGTATCAATGGCCAATTCTCAGTGGAAGGTTACATCGGAACAATTATTATTTATTTCAAGCTATTTCGGCTCTTTCTTAATCTTCAAAAAGAAATAAATTCCGTAATGGAATGGTAGGATGAAAAAAAAACGAAAAATCAAAAGGAAGTGTGGAAAAAATGACAAGAAGATATTGGAACATCAATTTGAAAGAGATGATAGAAGCGGGAGTTCATTTTGGTCATGGTATTAAGAAATGGAATCCTAAAATGGCCCCTTACATCTCGGCAAAGCGTAAAGGTACTCATATTACAAATCTCGCTAGAACGGCTCGCTTTTTATCAGAAGCTTGTGATTTAGTTTTTGATGCAGCAAGTCAGGGAAAAAGCTTCTTAATTGTTGGTACCAAAAAAAGAGCAGCGGATTTAGTAGCATCAGCTGCAATAAGGGCTCGTTGTCATTATGTTAATAAAAAGTGGTTCAGTGGTATGTTAACGAATTGGTCGATTACGAAAACTAGACTTTCTCAATTTAGAGACTTAAGAGCAGAAGAAAAGATGGGAAAATTCCAACATCTCCCAAAAAGAGATGTGGCAATCTTGAAGAGAAAATTATCGACCTTGCAAAGATATCTCGGCGGGATCAAATATATGACGAGGTTGCCGGACATTGTGATCGTCCTCGATCAGCAAAAAGAGTATATAGCTCTTCGGGAATGTGCCATTTTGGGGATTCCTACTATTTCTTTAGTCGATACAAATTGTGACCCAGATCTCGCGAATATATCGATTCCAGCCAACGATGACACTATGACTTCAATTCGATTGATTCTTAACAAATTAGTATTTGCAATTTATGAGGGTCGTTCTCTCTATATAAGAAATCGTTGATTAAGAAGAATAGTGAATTCTTGGGCAACTGCGTAGATTTATGGGATCACTTACTATTCTTTTTTGTTTTGTATAGATAAAAGAAGGGGAATATTGATATATATTAGAGGGTATTGATATATATTATGATCTGATGTGATTTCTTGGTATCCTAAATATAAGATTAATACTTCAAGTTGCTGAGTTGAGAAAGAGATGGTTGAATCAAAAGAATTCCTTTTTTGAAGTTCAATTTTTCTCAGAGGACAATATGAATATTATACCATGTTCCATTAAAACACTCAAGGGGTTATACGATATATCGGGTGTAGAAGTAGGCCAACACTTTTATTGGCAAATAGGAAGTTTCCAAATTCATGCCCAAGTACTCATCACTTCTTGGGTCGTAATTACTATCTTGCTAGGTTCAGTTATCATAGCTGTTCGGAATCCACAAACCATCCCGACCGACGGTCAGAATTTCTTCGAATATGTGCTTGAGTTTATTCGAGACTTGAGCAAAACTCAGATTGGAGAAGAATATGGTCCCTGGGTTCCCTTTATTGGAACTATGTTCCTTTTTATTTTTGTTTCGAATTGGTCGGGTGCTCTTTTACCTTGGAAAATTATACAGTTACCCCATGGGGAATTAGCAGCGCCCACGAATGATATAAATACTACTGTTGCTTTAGCTTTACTCACGTCAGCGGCATATTTTTATGCGGGTCTTAGCAAAAAAGGATTGAGTTATTTCGAGAAATATATTAAACCAACTCCAATCCTTTTACCAATTAACATCCTAGAAGATTTCACAAAACCATTATCGCTTAGTTTTCGACTTTTCGGGAATATATTGGCGGATGAATTAGTCGTTGTTGTTCTTGTTTCTTTAGTCCCCTTAGTAGTCCCTATACCGGTCATGTTTCTTGGATTATTTACAAGCGGTATTCAAGCTCTTATTTTTGCAACGTTAGCCGCAGCCTATATAGGTGAATCCATGGAGGGTCATCATTGAATTGACTAGTTTTCAAAATAGTCTTTTTTTTTTTTAGCTTAGCTCAATTCATGCATGGTTCCAGATAATCCGCTTGGTTGGAAAACAAAATAGTTAGAAATGCGTATGAATATACAACCTAGAGTTGTAGGAGAGAGAGTAGACTATATTACGGAATTGTCAAAGTATATATGCATTAAGGGGGGCGGAGTCAGGCTAGATCTATATCCTTAATGTCTAGAAGTCCAGTCATCTTTTGTGCGGGTTTCCACTTTAAGGAATGATTTTAGAATCCGATTCAATAGAAAATAAGAAAATACGCAAAATAGAAGAAACAAGTGTATATGGGATATTATATATTCCTAAGTTAGATTCATTATCTAATCCGATATATCGAATTCCCTCTATATGGAATTGGATTCCATATCCAGTTCTATGCAGCATATTGTTATCCATTGTATATCTTGATTTAATTCCTATTGGATTTGGATTAGGTCGATTTCAATGGGGGTTCTTCCTCTATTTCGTCTTTTATTATGGATTAGATTAGAGGGGAAAAAATAGGAACTCAAGGATATCGAAGAGTAAAGAAAGAAGGATGGAATGAAAGAGTTGTTGGTTGGAAAGAAAGAGAAATAGAATAATAAGAATCATATGGATTTACACAAACCTCTAATGATTAGAAACTAAAAATGAGATCTCGAAGTAGTTCGGACAATTCAGATTATCATTTCAATTTGTACTTTTTAGTTACTTCTCCCCAATAGAGCTTAGAAGTAAGAATTTCTTGGTTGATTGTATCCTTAACCATTTCTTTTTTTTTTGACACGAGGAACTCACCATGAATCCACTAATTGCTGCTGGATTGGCCGTAGGGCTTGCTTCTATTGGGCCTGGAGTTGGTCAAGGTACTGCTGCAGGACAAGCTGTAGAAGGTATTGCGAGACAGCCAGAAGCAGAAGGTAAAATACGAGGTACTTTATTGCTTAGTCTAGCTTTTATGGAAGCTTTAACAATTTATGGACTAGTTGTGGCACTAGCACTTTTATTTGCGAACCCTTTTGTTTAATCCTAAAAAAGAAAATGAGTGCTTTAGATTAGATACTTTTTTCTTTTTTTAGTAAATTGGTATTTGCTTCTGCAATTCCAATTATATCAATACTTTACTCCTATTTATTACTCCTGGAATTATCTATTTATTGGGACAGACAATACCCCACCCCAGGAAGGGCTGATTTGAGGATGATCAATTTAGAGGATATGCTCGCCTTCTTCCTTCCCGTCCTTAGTTTAGGACAGTGGAAAGTCTTTTTCCTTTTTTTTTAGGAATTTTGGGAACATTTCAACAAAGGAGGTCTTTCACAGGTCAAACGAGACCTAAGACTTAATCTAAAATAAATTACTAGATTGAATCCATTTGCATTAAAAAAAATTGCATTAAAAAAACCGATCAAAAAAGGGCGAGCGAAGTAAGTGATCGAAAAACTTTGTTCTTTGTTCGTCCTATCTATAAGAGGAGAGCATATGAAAAATGTAACCCATTCTTTCGTTTTTTTAGCTCACTGGCCATCCGCTGGGAGTTTCGGGCTTAATACCGATATTTTAGCAACAAATCTAATAAATCTAACTGTAGTGGTTGGTGTATTGATTTTTTTTGGAAAGGGAGTGTGTGCGAGTTGTCTATTTCAAGAATAGATTGGATCTATCCGGCTGCACTTTAAAATATTTTTTAGTATTTTTCGGATAAATAAGAAAAAGGTGCACGATCTCGACGAATTACTTCTGAATAAATTCAGAAATCATATGGAAGAACCATAGCATTTCGCGACTCATTGGTAAATCAACTTTGATTCTCTATAGACCAATAATGTGAGACCATTAACACGGTTAAAGCTAAACTGCTTGAAGTCCAGGCAAAAAAAGGGGTACTCTTTCTACAACTATATTAGTATTAGTACCGAAATGCTTTAAACGGGAAATTGCTAATGTAGAATTTATCTGATATAGAACACTCATATCGATAAAATGGTTTGAACTATTTACTAGAAGGGCACCCTGCCCTTTTTTATCCAATGCCGAATCGACGACCTATGTATAAAAAAAAAAAAGAGAAATTTTTTGGATTTGAAGAAAAAATCAAAAAAAAAGAATTCTATCAATTTTCATTTTCCATTTATTTAGTTAGTTTTTCTTAATGAAATTGAAATTATTAACTAAAGGGCAAATACAAAT